TCGAACTTTTGATTGATTCGGGTACTTGGGAGCCTATGGATGAAGACATGGTCTCTCTGGATCCCATTCAATTTCATTCGGAGGAGGAGCCTTATAAAAATCGTATCGATTCTTATCAAAGAAAGACAGGATTAACCGAGGCTATTCAAACAGGTATAGGGCAATTAAACGGTATTAACGTAGCAATTGGGGTTATGGATTTTCAGTTTATGGGGGGTAGTATGGGATCCGTAGTTGGGGAGAAAATTACCCGTTTGATTGAATACGCCACTAAAGAATTTCTACCTCTTATTATAGTGTGTGCTTCCGGAGGGGCACGCATGCAAGAAGGAAGTTTGAGCTTGATGCAAATGGCTAAAATATCTGCTGCTTTATATGATTATCAATCAAATAAAAAGTTATTCTATGTACCAATCCTTACATCTCCTACTACCGGCGGGGTGACAGCTAGTTTTGGTATGTTGGGGGATATCATTATTGCCGAACCCCATGCCTACATTGCCTTTGCGGGTAAAAGAGTAATTGAACAAACATTAAATAAAACAGTACCCGAAGGTTCACAAGCGGCTGAGTATTTATTCCAGAAGGGCTTATTCGATCTAATCGTACCACGTAATCCTTTAAAAAGCGTTCTGAGTGAGTTATTTCAACTCCACACTTTCTTTCCTTTGAATCAAAATTAGAACATGCAGTTGAATTATTTTGAGCAAACAAGTAATTAGTTTATCGGAATAATAGAATTTTATCTTTCTATACCTTACGATAATCCTATTTTGACTAAGAATCCCTGCTGGATGGGATTCTAACAAACCCTTTAATATATAAAACTAAATAAATAGAATCTAATTCATTTTTAAGAAACTTTTTGCTTAGTAAATTCAATTTGAAGACAAGAGAAAAAAATGAATCAAATAATATCTCATCCATATCCTTTCAAATCTTTCATGTAGAGGGATGAAAAACTACATTATATACTCATTTAGAATTAGAATAGATTAGAGAGATATTAAGTAATAATAATTCCAATTTAGAATTATCAAATTATACTTATAATAAGATATAAGATATCTTTATATATAATATCTTTAACTTTATATTCTATAAATATAAAATCTAAATAATAATAACAGGTACAAATAGTAAAGCGAGGTACCCATTCTATGACAACTCTTAACTTTCCCTCTGTTTTGGTCCCTTTAGTAGGCCTAGTATTTCCGGCAATCGCAATGGCTTCTTTATTTCTTCATGTTCAAAAAAACAAGATTGTTTAGAGCCGAGGGCACAAAATCTCATTTTTAAACTGACGCTTGTATCATAACACAGATATCCTTTTAGCAAAATATGGTATAAGCGTCTTCCGACGAAAATCTCCCAAAATGCTATATTCTAGCTATTTTCAAATAGACCCGAATTGGCGGACGGCTGAATTGTAAAGTTGGTCTATCTATATGCATGTGGCTATCTTTAGTGAGATCATACGAAGGGTATGTTATTAGTTTAGATCTAACCAATTTAATGAATTACTCCTAAAGGTTCACATCAAACTAGTGCTAGTTGATGCGAGTTACTTCGGAAACAAAAGGACTAAAGTAAAATTCATTTGGGGTATTCTCTCAATTCCAAAAAAAAGCAACTGGATCAAGTATGAGTTGTCGATCAGAACATATATGGATAGAACCTATAACAGGGGCTCGAAAAACAAGTAATTTCTGCTGGGCTGTTATCCTTTTTTTAGGTTCATTAGGATTCTTGTTGGTTGGAACCTCGAGTTATCTTGGTAGAAATTTGATATCTTTATTTCCGTCTCAGGAAATCATTTTTTTTCCACAAGGAATTGTGATGTCTTTCTATGGGATCGCGGGTCTTTTTATTAGCTCTTATTTGTGGTGCACAATTTCGTGGAATGTAGGTAGTGGTTATGATCGATTTGATAGAAAAGACGGAATAGTGTGTATTTTTCGTTGGGGATTTCCTGGAAAAAATCGTCGGGTCTTCCTCCGATTTCTTATAAAAGATATTCAGTCCGTCAGAGTAGAAGTTAAAGAGGGTATTTATGCGCGTCGTGTCCTTTATATGGATATCAAAGGCCAGGGAGCCATTCCATTGACTCGTACTGATGAGAATTTTACTCCACGGGAAATGGAACAAAAAGCTGCTGAATTGGCCTATTTCTTGCGTGTACCAATTGAAGTATTTTAAGAAATGAGCCGACAAATGCATGTTTTCTCAGCAGGAGGGCAAAAACGCAAGAATCCTCTTTTTCTATAACATAACTTAATTGAAATTTCTTCAGAACATCCATTCGAGTCAAAGCAGACATATATGGAACAATTAAAAAAAAAAAATAATAATAAAAAAGAGTGAATAGATTCATAGATTCGATAACTTGTAATAGAACTGATGCGTGAGAGAAATATTAGATTACATAAAGTCGACGAATAAGATTCATTAACAATTCACAGATGAAAAAATGGCAAAAAAGAAAGCATTAACTCCTCTTTTCTATCTTGCATCTATAGTATTTTTGCCTTGGTGGATTTCGCTCTCATTTCAAAAAAGTCTGGAATCATGGATTACAAATTGGTGGAATACTAGGCAATCCGAAACTTTTTTGAATGATATTGAAGAAAATAGTATTCTAGAAAAATTCAAAGAATTAAAGGAACTCCTCCTCTTAGAGGAAATGATCAAGGAATACTCGGAGACACATCTACAAAACCTTCGTATAGGAATTCACAAAGAAACAATCCAATTAATCAAGATACACAATGAGGGTCGTATTCATACGATTTTGCACTTCTCGACAAATATAATCTGTTTCATTATTCTAAGTGGTTATTCTATTTTGGGTAATAAAGAACTTGTTATTCTTAACTCTTGGGCTCAGGAATTCCTATATAACTTAAGTGACACAATAAAAGCTTTTTCTCTTCTTTTATTAACTGATTTATGTATCGGATTTCATTCGCCCCATGGTTGGGAACTGCTGATTGGCTTTGTCTACAAGGATTTTGGATTTGTTCATAATGATCAAATTATATCTGGCCTTGTTTCCACTTTTCCAGTCATTCTAGATACAATTTTAAAATATTGGATTTTCCGTTATTTAAATCGCGTATCTCCGTCACTTGTAGTGATTTATCATTCAATGAATGACTGAAAAATTATCTACCTAATCTAATTATAATGTTTCTTATTACTTTGCAGTTGTACATAAGCAAAGCATTGAAAAAAACTTTATATTTCTACCCATCCCGGAGATTCATCCTATATTCCTATAATTAATCCAGTCAAATTATTATTATTCCAGTAAATAACAGAATCGTGGATAGGAAACTCCATTAGTGACCTACCCCAATTTATTGTAGAAATTTTCGGGATCAATGGTTGGACCATGCAAACTAGAAATACTTTTTCTTGGATAAAGGAACAGATTACTCGATCTATTTCCATATCGCTCATGATATATATCATAACTCGTACATCCATTTCAAATGCATATCCCATTTTTGCACAGCAGGGTTATGAAAATCCACGAGAAGCCACTGGACGTATTGTATGCGCCAATTGCCATTTAGCTAATAAACCAGTGGATATTGAGGTTCCGCAAGCGGTACTTCCCGATACTGTATTTGAAGCAGTTGTTCGAATTCCCTATGATATGCAACTGAAACAAGTTCTTGCTAATGGTAAAAAGGGGGGTTTGAATGTAGGGGCTGTTCTTATTTTACCAGAGGGTTTTGAATTAGCCCCTCCCGATCGTATTTCCCCCGAGATAAAAGAAAAGATGGGCAATCTGTCTTTTCAGAGTTATCGCCCCAACCAAAAAAATATTCTTGTCATAGGCCCTGTTCCTGGTCAGAAATATAGTGAAATCACCTTTCCTATTCTTTCCCCCGACCCCGCTACTAAGAAAGACATTCACTTCTTAAAATATCCTATATACGTAGGCGGAAACAGAGGAAGGGGCCAAATTTATCCTGATGGGAGCAAGAGTAACAATACAGTTTATAATGCTACAGCATCAGGTATAGTAAGCAAAATCCTACGAAAAGAAAAGGGGGGATACGAAATAACCATAGCGGATGCATCCGATGGACGTCAAGTGGTTGATATTATCCCTCCGGGGCCAGAACTTCTTGTTTCAGAAGGTGAATCTATCAAATTGGATCAACCGTTGACAAGTAATCCTAATGTGGGCGGATTTGGTCAGGGAGATGCAGAAATAGTACTTCAAGATCCATTACGTGTACAAGGTCTTTTGTTCTTCTTCGCATCTGTGATTTTGGCACAAATCTTTTTGGTTCTTAAAAAGAAACAGTTCGAAAAGGTTCAATTGTCCGAAATGAATTTCTAGACTGGCGTATTTATCGACATCAAGTTTGTAAAAAGCATTAGCAACTATCTATATAAAAAATGAAATTAGAAAAAGAATTTTGTTCTTTTAGACTCTTTTTCTATGAGATGCCGGGAATTCCTTGTACGACATTCCTAGACATAGTATATAGAAAGACTATTTGACTTGACCCCTTCTTTTTTTTTTTTCAAAATTGGGGCTATGTTGCTATTATCAGATTGAAATGTAAAAAATGCATTTCATTCTAATACATTTCACTTTGGCTAGATCCTATCCAAAAGTAAACGGGAAATAGAACGGATAAATATAAATGAAGGGAGCAAGTATTTCTGGGAGGGTTTATTCGTCTTCCTAGTCTTCGACACAAGAAAAGGGGTGTGAAAAATCCTTTTCTTGTGTCGAAATAATAATGATTCTTTATACTGTTCGTCAAACATTCCTAGTGTTAGTTTCTGTTTTTTACAGATGTATCAGAACGTTTTTTGGAGTTATTGCGTATTTTATTAATTATTATATTATAAATTCTATTACAATAATTAATAATTACGTATACTATAAAAGTGGTGGACAAACAAAAGAGGAGGGGAAAATTTGTTGAGTAAATAGAACTTCGTCAATGAACTTATAAAAAAATATTATAATT